ACTGACATAATTTTTTATTTTTCCTGATCAGAAAAATACACGAAAAAGAAAGGAGGTAGAAAAATTTTTTGATTTATGGTTAAAGAAGAAAAACAAGAAAACAGGGGTTCTGTTGAATTTCAAGTATTCAGTTTCACCAATAAGATACGGAGACTTGCTTCACATTTGGAATTACACAAAAAAGATTTTTCATCGGAAAGAGGTCTACGAAGACTTTTGGGAAAACGTCAACGTTTGCTGGCTTATTTGGCAAAGAAAAATAGAGTACGTTATAAGAAATTAATAAGTCAGTTGGATATTCGGGAGAAGTAATTTAATCGTTCGAATTTTTTTCTTATTTTATTAGTAGTCTTATAGTAGTCTTAGATTTTACATTTTGATGAGCCTCGTTTTGAGGAATTCATGGAATAATGAATTAAGGAAGAAAAAAGAATATGAGTCTACCGTTTACAAGAAAAGATCTAATGATAGTCAATATGGGCCCTCAACACCCATCAATGCATGGTGTTCTTCGACTGATCGTTACTCTCGATGGTGAAGATGTTGTTGATTGTGAACCCATATTAGGCTATTTACACAGAGGAATGGAAAAAATCGCGGAAAACAGAACTATTATACAATACTTGCCTTATGTAACACGGTGGGATTATTTAGCTACTATGTTTACAGAAGCAATAACGGTAAATGCACCAGAATTCTTAGAGAATATTCAAATACCTCAAAGAGCCAGCTATATTCGGGTAATTATGTTAGAATTAAGCCGTATAGCTTCTCACTTGTTATGGCTCGGGCCTTTTATGGCGGATCTCGGGGCACAGACTCCTTTTTTCTACATTTTTAGAGAGAGAGAATTGATATATGATCTATTTGAAGCTGCTACAGGTATGCGAATGATGCATAATTACTTTCGCATTGGAGGAGTAGCTGCCGATTTACCTTATGGATGGATGGATAAATGTTTAGATTTCTGTGATTATTTTTTACGAGGAGTTGTTGAATATCAACAACTTATTACACAGAATCCTATTTTTTTAGAACGAGTTGAAGGGGTAGGTTTTATTAGCGGAGAAGAAGCTGTAAATTGGGGCTTATCGGGCCCAATGTTACGAGCTTCTGGAATACAGTGGGATCTTCGTAAAATTGATCCTTATGAGTCTTACAATCAATTCGATTGGAAAGTCCAATGGCAAAAAGAAGGAGATTCATTAGCTCGCTATTTAGTACGAATTGGGGAAATGAAGGAATCCATCAAAATTATTCAACAGGCTATAGAGAAAATTCCTGGAGGCCCTTATGAGAATTTAGAAGCCCGACGCTTTAAAAAAGCAAAGAATTCGGAATGGAATGATTTTGAATATAGATTTCTTGGTAAAAAACCTTCCCCAAATTTTGAATTATCAAAGCAAGAGCTTTATGTAAGAGTAGAAGCCCCAAAAGGCGAATTAGGAATTTATCTGGTAGGAGATGACAGTCTTTTCCCCTGGAGATGGAAAATTCGTCCACCCGGTTTTATTAATTTACAAATTCTTCCTCAGCTAGTTAAAAAAATGAAATTGGCTGATATCATGACGATATTAGGTAGTATAGATATCATTATGGGGGAAGTTGATCGTTGAAATGATAATAGATAGGATAGAGGTAGAAACTATCAATTCTTTTTCGAAATCGGAATTATTAAAAGAAGTTTATGGACTGATATGGATTCTACCTATTTTGACCCTCCTACTGGGAATCACAATAGAAGTACTTGTAATTGTGTGGTTAGAAAGAGAAATTTCTGCATCGATACAACAACGTATTGGTCCTGAATATGCCGGCCCCCTAGGACTGCTTCAAGCTATAGCAGATGGAACTAAGCTGATTTTTAAAGAGGATATCCTCCCATCCCGAGGAGAGATTCCTCTATTTAGCATTGGACCCTCTATAGCAGTCATATCCGTTTTATTAAGTTTTTTAGTTATTCCTTTTGGATATCGTTTTGTTTTAGCTGATCTTAGTATTGGTGTTTTTTTATGGATTGCCATTTCAAGTATTGCTCCTATTGGTCTTCTTATGGCAGGATATAGCTCAAATAATAAATATTCTTTTTCAGGTGGTCTACGAGCAGCTGCTCAATCTATTAGTTATGAAATACCATTAACTTTTTGTGTGCTAGCAATATCTCTACGTGTGATTCGTTAAAAAAGGAGCTTTTCCTATAAAATCCATTGAATACTTATCTTCCTTTTCTTATTCTGTATTCAAGTCGGTAAGTGAAACTAGATAGCTATATGAGTGAAACAAAACAGCTTATTAATTTGTAGTAAAAATTAAAAATCTCATTTCCTACGTACAAGAAGAAGTAAACATAAGCAGTGTAAACTCTTTACCCCAAGATTGAGATTGTTTGATTAGTCATCATATCTTGAAGCGGGCAAGAATAAAGGATTCGCGGTATGGAATTTCATTACTAGAATATTTTTAGTTATTACTAGAACTTAGAACCATATAAAAGAATCCATAAAAAGTTAGTGAGGGATTAGGAACACTAAAGTACATGAAGGATTAGTAATGAGAGAATCTAAATCATTAGACATTTTTCCTCATAAAAGGAATCATAATAAGGACTTGAAATTGGTGGAAATGATCAAGTAGTACTTTCTTCGGATTCCGATCCAGAGTATATTCCCACTCACTTGTTAAGTAAATAGCTATCAAGAACGAATTAACCCTTTATTTCGTTTTTCTTTTTAAGTATCCCCTTCCCCGGGAAAGAAGAATAGGACAAAAGATATGGAATGCAATACAAAAAAAGATCTTTATTTATTATTTCTTTTATCTATATTCATACAGAATTGAATTCGTCATGAACTAATATCCAATTCTTTTCATTTATTAATTGCTATAACGAGTGTTTTATTCCAATATTAAGTTATTACTGAACAAGAAAAAACTGTTATTTTATTATATAAAGGATAAGATCAATTCGGAAGCGCTTTTTTATTATTTTAGCAGACGGAATTGCTTTGGTCTAATTTAGGACTTTCCAATCAATTTTATCTTACCTAATTCTATCTACGCCAGGGGGATAAGATCGAAAAGAAATAATTTTTTTCTGATCATAGAGGAGCCGTATGAAGCTAAGGTTTCATGTACGGTTTTGGAATAGCGGTGGGAACTGTGATGTTATCGTCGACTATGATTATCTAACAGTTCAAGTACGGTTGATATAGTTGAAGCACAGTCAAAATATGGTTTTTTTGGATGGAATCTTTGGCGTCAGCCTATAGGTTTTCTAGTTTTTCTAATTTCTTCTTTGGCAGAATGCGAAAGATTACCCTTTGATTTACCAGAAGCAGAGGAAGAATTAGTAGCGGGTTATCAAACCGAATATTCCGGTATTAAATATGGTTTATTTTATCTTGCTTCTTACCTAAATTTATTAGTTTCCTCTTTATTTGTAACTGTTCTCTACTTAGGCGGGTGGAATTTTTCTATTCCCTATATATCCTTTTTTGGATTTTTCCAAATGAATAAAATTGTAGGAATTTTGGAAATGATAATGGGTATCCTTATTACATTAACTAAAGCTTTTTTATTTCTCTTCATTTCTATCACAATAAGATGGACTTTACCCCGGATGAGAATGGATCAGTTATTAAATCTTGGATGGAAATTTCTTTTACCTATTTCTCTGGGCAATCTCTTATTAACAACTTCTTCTCAACTAGTTTCACTATAAATAAGATAATACAATAACAGTAAGAATATCTTCAACACAAAAGTTCTCTCAAACAAGAGAAAGAAACATACCTTTTTCATAGATATTTAGAATATGTTCCCTATGATAACTGGGTTCATTAGTTATGGTCAACAAACAATACGTGCCGCAAGATACATCGGTCAAGGTTTCATAATTACCTTATCCCACACAAATCGTTTACCTGTAACGATTCACTACCCTTATGAAAAATCAATTACACCAGAGCGTTTCCGCGGGCGAATACACTTTGAATTTGATAAATGTATTGCTTGTGAAGTATGTGTTCGTGTATGCCCAATAGATCTACCCCTTGTGGATTGGAGATTTGAAAAGGATATTAAAAAGAAACAATTGCTTAATTATAGTATTGATTTCGGAGTTTGTATATTTTGTGGTAACTGTGTTGAATATTGTCCGACAAACTGTTTATCGATGACTGAAGAATATGAACTTTCTACTTATGATCGTCATGAATTGAATTACAATCAAATTGCTTTGAGTCGGTTACCAGTCTCCATAATGGGAGATTACACAATTCAAACAATTAGGAATTCGCCTCAAAGTAAAATAGACGAAGAAAAATCTTGGAATTCAAGAACGATTACTGATTACTAGGTACTAGGATTTTTTTGTTAGAAAAATCCAATAGTTTTTTATTAACTATAAAGAAAAATGAATAACTACTGCTTATTACGAATTATTCATGATTTAAAATGAGAGTAGATTTTCGTGATGTGATTTCTAACTTTACAATTTTTATATAAATATCCTAATCCCTTTTTCTTTCCTTGAATCTTTTAGTTTTAGCCAGTTCATGAAAAATTTTATACTATTAATTTCTTCTTATCCATAATGGATTTACCTGGACCAATACATGAGATTCTTGTGCTATTTGGGGGATTTGTTCTTCTACTAGGGGGTCTAGGAGTAGTATTACTTACCAACCCAATTTATTCTGCCTTTTCGCTGGGATTAGTTCTTGTTTGTATATCCTTATTCTATTTTTTATTGAATTCCTACTTTGTAGCTGTCGCACAACTTCTTATTTATGTGGGAGCCATAAATGTTTTGATCATATTTGCTGTAATGTTTGTAAATGGCTCAGAGTGGTCTAAAGATAAGAATTATTGGACTATTGGAGATGGGTTTACTTCACTCGTTTCTATAACTATTCCTTTTTCACTAATGACTACTATCCCAGATACGTCATGGTATGGAATTCTTTGGACTACAAGATCAAACCAAATAGTAGAACAGGGTCTCATAAATAACGTTCAACAAATTGGGATTCATTTAGCAACCGATTTTTATCTTCCGTTTGAACTCATTTCCCTAATTCTTCTAGTTTCTTTAATAGGTGCAATTACTATGGCTAGACAATAATAAATTCTTAGAATTTCAAATCTAAAAAAATAACTAAAGAATAAAACAATTTTGATTTAGTAAAATCCATCTACTGTCAACACAACAAATACTTTCTTTTCTCTTTTGTTGCGTAATTGTTCTATTCTAATTGATTGAATCGGTTCAATTCTTGTCCTCATATTGAAATGAATCGAGATTGATAAGGAGTTAGTTAATGATGTTTGAGCATGTACTTTTTTTGAGTGTCTATTTATTTTCGATTGGTATCTATGGATTGATTACAAGCCGAAACATGGTTAGAGCTCTAATATGTCTTGAACTTATACTGAATTCAATTAATCTAAATCTCGTAACATTTTCTGCTCTATTTGACAGTCGCCAATTAAAAGGCGACATTTTCGCAATTTTTGTTATAGCCCTTGCGGCGGCTGAAGCAGCTATTGGACTATCCATTCTTTCTTCCATCCATCGTAACAGGAAATCAACTCGTATCAATCAATCGAATTTTTTGAATAATTAGACATAGAATTCTCTAAACAAAGGCGCATATATAATAATATGGAACATTAAGATTAATAAAATTCGAGTCTTCTTTTCTTATTTTTATTTGAGAATACCCGTTTTTGAAGTAGGTTATTTCAGAGTATTCTTTTTTACTTATTGAATTTTGTATTTTTGCAATTCATTGATATTGCAATATTCAAATTGCAATAATTTTTATTGCAAAGATAATAGCTAATTTATTGGCTAATTCAAATTAGTATGTAGAATTCATATAATTATGACTGTTGGTTGAAGCCTTAAATTCAAGTCTCTTGGCTCTTTTCACGCTTTCTCACAAACAGATTAAGAAATATATTGCATTATTTATTAAAGTTTGGATAAACCATTGCTTCGTCTGGTGTCTACAATACATATAACTTATATTAATTTCATTTTTACCAGATCGAAAATTGTTATGTTGAAAAGGAAAATTTCTAGATCCAATGTCACATTCTGTAAAAATTTATGATACATGTATAGGATGCACTCAATGTGTACGAGCTTGTCCAACAGATGTATTAGAAATGATACCTTGGGATGGATGTAAAGCTAAGCAAATTGCTTCTGCGCCGAGAACTGAAGATTGTGTGGGTTGTAAGAGATGCGAATCCGCCTGCCCAACAGATTTTTTAAGTGTCCGTGTTTATTTAGGGCCTGAAACAACCCGCAGCATGGCTCTATCTTATTGATACGTTACAAAAAACTCCACTTGAATCGTCTGATTCCTCTTTACCGAAGAAGCCTGTGCTCAAAATAATCGAGCATGGGCTTTTCTGGTCAAAACGTATCTTGTCTTTATTACTTTATCATGAGTTATTTTCCTTGGTTAACAATACTTGTTGTTTTGCCGATATTTGCAGGTTCATTAATTTTCTTTTTACCCCATAAAGGAAACAAAATCGTTAGGTGGTATACTATATCTATTTGTTTATTAGAATTCCTTCTAATGACTTATGCATTCTGTTATCATTTCCAATTAGAGGATCCCTTAATGCAATTAAGGGAGGATTCTAAATGGATAGATGTTTTTGATTTCCACTGGAGATTGGGAATCGATGGACTTTCATTAGGATCAATTTTATTGACAGGATTTATCACTACTTTAGCTACTTTAGCGGCTTGGCCAATTACCCGGAATTCGCGATTATTCTATTTCCTTATGCTAGCAATGTATAGCGGTCAAATAGGATTATTTTCTTCACGAGACCTTTTACTTTTTTTTATCATGTGGGAGTTAGAATTAATTCCTGTTTACTTACTTTTATCCATGTGGGGGGGGAAAAGGCGTCTATATTCAGCTACCAAGTTTATTTTGTATACTGCAGGCGGTTCCATTTTTTTCTTAATTGGAGTTCTAGGTATGGGCTTATATGGTTCCAACGAACCAACATTAGACTTGGAACGATTGATTAATCAATCATATCCTGCAACACTGGAAATACTACTTTATTTTGGCTTCCTTATTGCTTATGCTGTCAAATTGCCGATTATACCTCTACATACGTGGTTACCAGATACCCACGGGGAAGCGCATTACAGTACATGTATGCTTTTAGCGGGAATCCTATTAAAGATGGGAGCATATGGATTGATTCGGATCAATATGGAATTGTTACCTCATGCTCATTATCTATTTTCCCCCTGGTTGGTAATAATAGGAGCGGTGCAAATAATCTATGCAGCTTCAACTTCTCTTGGTCAACGAAATTTCAAAAAAAGAATAGCCTATTCCTCCGTATCTCACATGGGTTTCATAATTATAGGAATTGGTTCCATAACCAACCTTGGACTAAATGGAGCTATTTTACAAATATTATCCCATGGATTTATTGGTGCTACACTATTTTTCTTGGCAGGAACGGCTTGTGATAGAATGCGTCTTGTTTATCTCGAAGAACTGGGAGGGATATCTATACCAATGCCAAAAATGTTTACTATGTTTAGTAGCTTTTCAATGGCTTCTCTTGCCTTACCAGGAATGAGCGGTTTTGTTGCAGAATTAGTAGTATTTTTTGGACTAATTACTAGTCCAAAATTTATGTTAATGCCAAAAATGCTAATTACTCTTGTAATGGGAATTGGAATGATATTAACTCCTATTTATTTATTATCTATGTTACGCCAGATGTTCTATGGATACAAGTTATTTCATGTTCCAAACGCAAATTTTGTGGATTCTGGACCACGAGAACTCTTTCTTTTAATCTGTATCTTTTTACCAGTAATAGGAATTGGTATTTATCCAGATTTTGTTCTCTCGCTATCCGTTGACAGAGTAGAGGCTCTCTTATCCAATTATTATCCTAAATAGAATTTTCTTTTTTTAACTAGTCCGCTCTATATTTCATAATGAAAAAACCAAAAAAATTCCGAAAAAACTAAAAAAGTTTAATTAGATCTATTTTGCATTTTTTGGAACCCCTTTGAAAGTCTTTTCAAAGGGGTTCCAAAATCAAACAAAAATGGGAAAAAACATTCATAAAACGAATGTTTTATGTTATGTAATTATTTAGATGGTAATGTAAATGAACCATAACTATGTAAACCTATTCCTAAAAGATTGATACCAAAATAGCAGACCCAAATTATAAGAAATCCTATCGAAGCTACAAATGCGGAATTCGTACCCTTCCAGTTTGGATTTGTTCTACTATGTAAATAAATTGCAAATATGGTCCAGGTAATAAATGCCCAAGTTTCTTTAGGATCCCAATTCCAATAGGATCCCCACGCTTCATTAGCCCATACTGCTCCACAAAGAATACCTATGGTTAAAAGGGTAAACCCTAGACTAATAACACGATAACTCCACGAATCCAAACGCTCAGTTAATTGATATTTGTAATAATTTGGAAATGGAGGAAAAGAGGTGTTTTTTAAGGCACTTCTTTTTGCATAGAAATATTCAATCTCACTAAATAAAAATGTTTTAAGTAATTTTTTATTTTTCTTTTTAGAAAAGAAATCAAAATTCTTTCGAAATCTAATGATTAGAAGAGCGGCGGATAATAAGGATCCGCACAAAAGAGTTGCATAGCTTAGTAACATCATACTGACATGCATCATTAACCACTGAGATTGGAGAGCAGGTACTAGTATTGTAGATTGATGCATTTCAGTTAAAAGACCTGACGTAGCAAAGCCTTGCGTTAAAATAGTACTCGGCGTAGTTATTGCGCTTAAATCATTTTTAGAGTTCTGTATCTTAGGAATAGTATGAAGAATATACAGAGCCCATGAAAGGAAGATCAATGACTCATATAAATTACTTAATGGAAAATGTCCCGAAGAAATCCAACGAGAAACTAAGAATCCTGTTATAGAGAAAAAAGTAGCTATCATTCCTTTTTCTGACGAATCGCGTAATCCCCTAAGTTCACGAACTAATAAAGTTATCAAATGAATCGTAATCACAATTGAAATAGTTGAGAAAGAGATATGAGTTAGTATATGTTCTAAAGTTGCAAATAGCATAAGGAGAAGGTCCTATTACAAAATTGGAAATTTCGAATTGAATCCATTTTCTAATCTATTGTATTCTTTTTCGAGAATGCCGCCACTCGGACTCGAACCGAGATGCTTGAGCACTGCTTCCTAAGAGCAGCGTGTCTACCGATTTCACCATGGCGGCTAACTTGAAATATTAGTTAACTTAAAAGAATAATAGTTATTTTCTCCCGAATCGTCGAGATTGGGAGAATCCATAGAATTTAGGAAAATTAGAATTTCATCATTAAATACAAAGAGTTTTGTATTTTGAAAAGTTTCTAGAGTCAAAGCCTTTACGCTCTTATTAATATGATTCACCAGTCCTAAACCGATTTTTTTGTGAATTTTGGATAAGATAGGTATAAATTCGAAATCCTATTGCAAGAATATTCTACTTTTGATAATGGAATCCTCCTATTTTTTTATGAGGATTCTATTATCAAAAGTTCTTTATAACAGGGGGATTAGTTCTAAGAATATTGTACCCAGGAACCAAATTATTAATTCATATTAAATAAATAATTGGAATTTCTTTGAGATCGGTCAATTCAGATTATTCCAAAACCAGATTATTTGTTTGTTACCCAGAAAAACCTTTTGGTTTTGGCTGCTCGTTGCCGCTCCAAAATGATCTTGATTTTGCTAAGGAATAAGATTGTACTATGGAAAAATAAGTTTTTTTCTTCCAAATATTTTTACGAATACGCTTTTTTGACATCGAAGTACGTTTTTTTGGAACTGCCATTCAAAAGAGAAATTCATTTTTTCTAGTTGTATGTGAAAGACATCTATTGCCGCAAATCAATCCTTCTTTCCGTTTTTTCTTAGTATTTATACTTAGATACTGAAAGATAATGAAATTTGAAATTCTTTTTTACTTCATTTTGTCTAATGTGGATAAGACAAGAGTTTTTCGCGTATTTTTTTTTTTTCATATATATTTTAGACTTTGTTTTAATAATATACAATATATACAAAGATATATTATATACAAAACAAAGGTTTTCTATTTAAATCAATTTTTATATCAAATATACTCCTATAAATCTAAGGTATGGGGGATAAGCTCTGATATAATATGGGGAGAGAAAACGAAGGTAAAATTCAAATAGTTAATTAAGTTGAGAAGATATTCAAGAATTGAATTCCAGTCAAAAAAAATATCAAAATTCTAAAATAATTAGTTTCTTAAACAAGACATTCTTCTAAAACTTAGATAATTCTAGTCATTAGGATTTCTATTTTATATGAAGTAAAGAATATTTGAGAATTTCCTATAAATATAAAATGAAAATGAAATATTAAATAGAGTATAGTTGAAATTCAATCAATCAGTTACGAAATAAGAGAGCTATTTCATTTTAACAGAAAGAAATACAAAAAAAGAATAGGAATAGAAAGTAAACTGATTCAATCTTTTTTTGTATTTTAATAAATATCTTTTTTTTTTTTCTAATAACTTTTTTTTATTTCTAATAACTAAATAACGAATATTTTTTCTTATTCTTATTTTGTTTTTTAATTCCTTCAGAAAGAAATAAGAATAAGTTTGGTGAATCGGAAACAATTTTATAGAAAAAAAGAATTCTAAATTTCAACTAAAAATTGCTATTTCTTTTCTTATGGAACATACATATCAATATGCCTGGGTAATCCCTCTTCTCCCACTTCCAGTTATTATGTCAATGGGGTTGGGACTTTTTCTTATTCCGACAGCAACAAAAAATCTTCGTCGCATATGGGCTTTTCCTAGTGTTTTACTCTTAAGTATAGCTCTGGTATTCTCAGTTCACCTGTCTATTCAACAAATAAAAGGGAGTTCTATCTATCAATATTTATGGTCTTGGACCATCAATAATGATTTTTCCTTAGAATTTGGATACTTGATCGACCCCCTTACTTCTATTATGTTAATACTAATTACTACTGTAGGAATCTTGGTTCTTATTTATAGTGACGATTATATGTCTCACGATGAGGGATATTTGAGATTTTTCATTTATATAAGTTTTTTTAATACTTCCATGTTGGGATTGGTTACTAGTTCCAATTTGATACAAATTTATTTTTTTTGGGAACTTGTGGGAATGTGTTCCTATTTATTGATAGGGTTTTGGTTTACACGACCAATTGCAGCCAGTGCTTGTCAAAAAGCTTTTGTAACTAATCGTGTAGGGGATTTTGGTTTGTTATTAGGAATTTTAGGTTTTTTTTGGATAACAGGTAGTTTAGAGTTTCGGGATTTGTTCAAAATAGCTAATAACTGGATTCCTAATAATGGGATTAATTCGTTCCTTACTATTTTGTGTGCTTTTTTATTATTTCTTGGTGCAGTTGCAAAATCTGCACAATTCCCTCTTCACGTATGGTTACCCGATGCTATGGAAGGACCCACTCCCATTTCGGCTCTTATACACGCAGCAACTATGGTTGCTGCGGGGATTTTTCTTCTAGCTCGACTTCTTCCTCTTTTCATATCGATACCTTTCATAATGAGTTTCATTTCTTTAGTAGGTACAATAACACTTTTCTTAGGAGCGACTTTAGCTCTTGCTCAGAGAGATATTAAAAGAAGCTTAGCCTATTCTACAATGTCTCAATTGGGTTATATGATGTTAGCTTTAGGTATAGGTTCTTATCAAGCAGCTTTATTCCATTTGATCACTCATGCTTATTCGAAAGCTTTATTGTTCTTGGGATCCGGATCCATTATTCATTCAATGGAACCTCTTGTTGGATATTCACCAGATAAAAGTCAAAATATGGTTCTTATGGGTGGTTTAAAAAAATATGTTCCTATTACAAGAACAACTTTTTTATTGGGTACACTTTCTCTTTGTGGTATTCCACCCCTTGCTTGCTTCTGGTCTAAAGATGAAATCCTTAGTAATAGTTGGCTGTATTCACCCTTTTTTGGAATAATAGCTTCTTTTACTGCAGGATTAACTGCATTTTATATGTTTCGAATTTATTTACTTACTTTTGATGGGTATTTGCGTGTTCATTTTCAAAATTACAGTAGTACTAAAGAAGGTTCATTGCATTCAATATCCTTATGGGGAAAAAGCATATCCAAAGGAGTCAATAGAGATTTGGTTTTATCAACAATGAAGAATGGAGTTTCTTTTTTTTCCCAAAATATACCCAAAATTCCTGGTAATACAAGAAATAGAATAGGATTCTTTAGTACTTCCTTTGGAGCTAAAAATACTTTTGTCTATCCTCGTGAAACTGGAAATACTATGCTATTTCCTCTTCTTATATTACTGCTTTTTACTTTGTTCATTGGATCCATAGGAATCCATTTTGATAATGGAGTAATGGATAATGGAACATCGGAGTTAACCATATTATCAAAGTGGTTAAACCCTTCAATAAGCTTTTTCCAGGAAAGTTCTAATTCTTCTATAAATTCATATGAATTTATCACTAATGCAATTTCTTCTGTAAGTTTAGCTATTTTTGGTCTATTCATAGCATATATATGCTATGGGTCCGCTTATTCTTTTTTTCAGAATTTGAATTTAAAAAATTCTCTTGTAAAAGGGAATCCCAAAAAGAACTTTTTGGATCAAGTAAAAAAAAAGGTATACAGCTGGTCATATAATCGCGGTTATATAGATGTTTTCTATACTAGGCTCTTTATCCTGGGTATAAGAAGATTTGCCGAACTAACGCATTTTTTTGATAAAGGTGTTATTGATGGAATTATCAATGGAGTAGGTCTTGCTGGTTTTTGTATAGGAGAAGAAATTAAATATGTGGGGGGAGGGCGAATATCGTCTTATTTATTCTTTTTTTTATGTTATGTCTCCTTGTTCTTATTCTTTTTTCTTCCTTAATTCATTATTCCATGAATTCCTCAAAACGAGGCTCATCAAAATGTAAAATCTAAGACTACTATAAGACTACTAATAAAATAAGAAAAAAATTCGAACGATTAAATTACTTCTCCCGAATATCCAACTGACTTATTAATTTCTTATAACGTACTCTATTTTTCTTTGCCAAATAAGCCAGCAAACGTTGACGTTTTCCCAAAAGTCTTCGTAGACCTCTTTCCGATGAAAAATCTTTTTTGTGTAATTCCAAATGTGAAGCAAGTCTCCGTATCTTATTGGTGAAACTGAATACTTGAAATTCAACAGAACCCCTGTTTTCTTGTTTTTCTTCTTTAACCATAAATCAAAAAATTTTTCTACCTCCTTTCTTTTTCGTGTATTTTTCTGATCAGGAAAAATAAAAAATTATGTCAGTTATTTTGAAGTTATTCGAATCTCGTACACACAAAAATTTGCAATTATTCATCTACTGCTGGAATCTATAATTTGGATTTATTTTATCGATGCAAATTGGATTTGGATAGAAGGGTACATTCTTTTATTTTAGATAGAAGAAATGTTTCTTCTATCTAAAATAAAAGAATTTTGCTGATTTATTTATTGCTATATCCAATTTATAGAATTGATACACCATTTAATTGATATCATTTAGCAAAATGAAACACAGCATATGCATCCATCTTTCGGCTCGAGAATTTCACGGGAGAGAGATATAGTATAAGAAATAGGCTATTAAGTAACTCTAAATGAATTGTGGATACATCTGTATCCTTAACATACTGAAACGACTGCCATTATTCGTATCAAAGCAATAGCGATTCATAAAAGCTAAATCTTGTAATCAATGGTGGGCCAATAATGAATTTTTTTGCATATGTATTAAGACGCTTGGTCTGATTTCGAAATTGTCCAGAGTTTTTTATGTTGTTTTCATTGCAAAATGATGGATCTCCTTCCGTAACTTTCCAATTACGAGTACGAGAATTGAAAGACATGAAAATTCTCAATTCTCTACAGCGTCTAGGAGATAGATAGAATATTTTCAGGAACAAGAAAATCAGAAGAATCTTTTTCTCTATTCACTACCATTCCGCGTCTTCGACTTCTATTAGTTTCTTTTCTTCTTTAATGCAATAGCTATAGTTTGATATAGAATCCATTTCTCAAAGTAATGGAAACCATTCTCTTATAGGAAATGGTTCGAAAATCGCTATTCCACCTTTTAGGTTTAGGTATCGTGAAAAGTGATACCTGTGAAGATCGTGCATTTCAGTCACATTCAGATCCGTTTTTCGAGTTCATGATATAACCAAATTGGATGGATCTTCCACCCGTTTAGCTAAGAAAGAATAGATGCGGAGGTGGATAATAGATCGATATGAAGATCATGAGCTGCCCCATAATGAAACCACCAGTAGTCGCGAATATCTCCTTCTTCCCTAACCCAAGATTGGAGAAAGAAGATCTAAGAGGGATCTATGTAGAATGTGGTCAGAAATCCATAATAGAGTCCGACCACAACGACCGAATTAATTATCCTCATCGAGAAACTTAGACTACTAAGTAGAAAAGATTTGAAAATCATGGCATGGGTCTCCTTTTTTCTTTCTTTAGAGTTTTCTATATGCACAATTTCTCGATGTTTCGATGAGAATTTCTTGACTTTCCATATATAGAAAGAGATAGACTATAAATGGCATCTCTTATGTCAATAAGACCAAAGGGATGGATATTAAATGATAGGAAGTGCTAGGAAGTGAAATAGAATGAAATAGAGCCACTTTGGACTTCCTTTTGAAATGAGGCATGGAACGGAGCCACTACGAAGAAATTCGGGGAGTTACGAAAGAAGCTTCGGACTCATATTGTTCATGGGTTGAGAGCGGGAGTTGAACTCTAGGAGGTCGAATCTCCCCTTGTTCCTCAGTAGCTCAGTGGTAGAGCGGTCGGCTGTTAACCGACTGGTCGTAGGTTCGAATCCTACTTGGGGAGATTTGATTCATTCTTTAATGTAAGAAT